CTCTTTGGTTAGGTATTGGAGCAACATTACCTATTGATAAATCCCTAACTTTAGGTCTTTTTCAAATTGATTCAACTGTTAAATACCATGATGTAGGTATCTAGGAAAGATTTACTTTGAAGTGATTATTCCCTAGAGACATTAATTTAATTTTATTATGATCCATTCCGGGAAAATACGGATCGTGCCAAAGATTAAAAACTAATTTTATTCTTTTTTTCTTTCTAATTTTTTTTCTATTATAAAAAGAAGATGAAATAATTACAATGGATTTAAAATTAAAACTTATTCTTAGATAAATCAATTGCGAAATACTTCTGTAGAGTGTCCAATATCTGTTTTACATCTTCTATTCGAAAAAATTCAATTCTCATAAGATCCTCTTGACTGTTATTCAAAAGGTCCGATAATGTATGTATATTGGACCCTTTGAGACAGTTATAGGTCCTGGAAGGCAATTCTGATTGGTCAATAAAAATACATTTCAATGGAATTCCTTTTTTGTTTTTCTTTAGATTAGTTAATCTATCTTGAAAGGTAAAAAGGGGTAGAGGAAACCTGTTTTTATTTTCTTCGAAATTAATGTCCTCTTCCTCCGCATGTAGAAAAGGAATAAATAAATCAATCAAATTACGAGAAGCTTCATAAAGTGCTTCCTTAGGAGTTAAACTTCCATTCGTCCATATTTCTAGAAAAAGTATCTCTTGTTTTTCATTCCCATTCCCATAAGAATGAATACTATGATTCGCATTTCGAACAGGCATGGATACAGCATCTATAGGATAACTTCCATCTTGAGAGTTATTTGCGGATTTCATACGATATCCGCGATCTCTCTTGATTTTTAATTCAATACACAAATCAATTGGTTCCGTCAGGTTAGCTATATGTTGTGTCGTGTCAACTATTTCCACGTAAGGTGGTGAGATGATATCTTGAGCGGTTACGTATCTAGGCCCCCTGACGCAGATGGATGCGTCTATAACTCCATACAGATTACTTCTCAATATAATTTCTTTCAAATTTAGTAAAATTTCATGTACTGATTCTTCAATACCTACTATCGTAGAATATTCATGTGCTACTTTCTCAGATTTTGCACGTGTGATACATGTTCCTTCTATTTCTCCAAGTAAAGCCCTTCGCATGGCAATACCTATGGTATCGGCTTGACCTTTCATAAGCGGGGACAGAATGAAACGACCATAATAAAGACGCTTACTGTCTACTCTTGATTCAACACATTTCCACCGTAGTGTTCGAGTGGATCCTACTACTTCCTCTCGAACCATACTATAATAAGTATTATTATAATATTTGATCAGATCATTGAATCATTTATTTCTCTTGAAATCTGTTTAATTCTTATTTCTACACACGTCTTTTTTTAGGAGGTCGACACCCATTATGTGGCATAGGTGTTACATCACGTACTAAACTTAATAGTATACCACTTCTACGAATGGCTCGTAATGCTGCATCTCTTCCGAGACCAGGGCCCTTTATCATAACTTCTGCCCGTTGCATACCCTGATCCACTACTGTACGAATAGCATTTACCGCTGCGGCTTGAGCAGCATAGGGTGTACCTCTTCTTGTGCCTTTGAATCCAGAAGTACCCGCGGAGGCCCAAGAAACCACCCGACCTCGTACATCTGTAACAGTTACAATGGTATTGTTGAAACTCGCTTGAACATGAATAACTCCTTTTGGTATTCTACGTCCATTCTTACGTGAACCAATACGTCCATTCCTACGTGAACCAATTCTTGGTATAGCTTTTGTCATATTTTATCGTCTCATAAATATGAGTCAGAAATATACAGAAAGAAAAGATACGGAGATATCCATTTCATGTTAAAACAGATCTTTTATTCTTACATGGGTCCTCCCCTTTAGAAAAGAAAGTTCTTTTTTAGAAAGATTACCCTTGTCTCTGTTTATGTCTCGGATTGGAACAAATCACTATAATTCGTCCGCGCCTACGGATCAGTCGACATTTTTCACAAATTTTACGAACAGAAGTCCTTATTTTCATATTTCTTATTCCTTACCTTAATTCTGAATCTACTCTTTTGAAGAAAATAAGTTTCTTGAATATTTTTTTTTTTAACTTCGAATTGTGTCCCCATGAAAGGAATGTTTAAAAAATCACCTAATCGTTCGAATCTTTGTTGCGAAGTCTATAAATTATACGTCCTCTGGTTGAATCATAACGACTTACTTCAATTTTTACTCTATCCCCTGGTAGTATCCGTATAAAACTGCGCCGGATCCTCCCTGAAGCATAACCTAGAATTAGATCTTCATTATCTAAACGGACCCGGAACATACCGTTGGGAAGTGATTCAGTAATTAAACCTTCATGAATCAATTTTTGTTCTTTCATTCCAGGTAACCCCCTTGAAGTATCAACTAATGAAGGAAGAGGTATATAACTCACTTTTCCTCTCTATTTCACAAATGGGAAGTTAGAGATAAAATTAGGATACCAGAGGAGGAGGATCACCATATATAACACAAAATTTCTCCTCCAATTCTTTCTAGTCGAGCTTCTCGATCTGTCATTATACCTTGAGAAGTAGAAAGAATTACAATTCCCATTCCACCTAAAATCTTAGGAATTCGTTGATAGTTGGAATAAATTCGTAAACCGGGTCGGCTGATACACTTTAAAACGGTTCTATATATTCCTTTCCTAGTCTTTCTATGTCGCAGGGTTGAAACCAAGAAATATTTGTTATTTTCCTGATGTTTCCGAACATTTTCAATAAAACCTTCTCGTAGAAGTATTTTAACAATGTTTTCGGTGGTATTAGTAGATGTTATTCGAACCGTTCCTTTTTTATTCATGTCAGCATTTCTTATAGAAGTTATTATATCGGCAATAGTGTTCCTACCCATAACGAACTATAATTTTTTGTGCCTCCTAATTTTGATATAATCAACATGTTTCCTTTTTTCTTTTTTTTTTTTGAATTATTAAATTTTAAAAAGTATATGCGTGAGACACAATCTATTAATTTGATCTATTTCAGATAGCCTACTATATCATAGTGTCATCTACTAGTATTTATAATACCTCGGGAGCTAATGAAACTATTTTAGTAAAATTCAACTGTCTCAATTCCCGAGCGATCGCACCAAAAACTCGAGTTCCTTTTGGATTTCCTTCTTGATCAATGACGACCGCTGCATTGTCATCATATCGTATTATCATACCGTTGTCACGTTTGAGTTCTTTACATGTACGTACAATTACAGCTCTAATGACTTCTGATCTTTCTAGAGGCATATTTGGCACTGCTTCTTTGATTACAGCAACAATAACGTCACCAATATGAGCATATCGGTGATTACCAGCTCCTATGATTCGAATACACATCAATTCTCGAGCTCCGCTGTTATCCGCTACATTCAAAAGGGTCTGAGGTTGAATCATATATTTTTTATTTGAATCTGTTATTTCAATGCAAAGGATGAAGGAAAAAAAGAAATATTGTCCGTCCAGAATAAACCTGCGGTTGTTTTTTCATCCTCAATATCCCTTTTGTTTAGTTCTACATCCCTATCGTGAAATAACAAATTGAGTTCGTATAGGCATTTTGCACGCAGCTATTGAAATAGCTGCTCTGGCTATAGTTTCTGATACTCCGCCCATTTCATAAAGTATTCGACCCGGTTTAACAACAGATACCCAATATTCGGGGGATCCCTTTCCCGAACCCATACGTGTTTCCGTAGGTCTTACTGTAACAGGTTTGTCGGGAAATATACGTACCCATATTTTTCCACCACGACGCGCATATCGTGTCATTGCTCTCCGCCCCGCTTCTATCTGTCTAGCTGTGATCCAAGCGGGTTCAAGCGCCTGAAGAGCGTATCCGCCGAAACAAATATGATTGCCTCGATAAGATATTCCCTTCATTCTTCCTCTATGTTGTTTACGAAATCTGGTTCTTTTGGGGTTATAGTTGATGGTTGTTTCTTAATTCCATCTCTATTGCAGAACCGGACATGAGAGTTTCTTCTCATCCAGCTCCTCGCGAATGAAACGATTCAATAATATTACAGATACGCATGTATAATTATTATAAATATAATAATAAATAATTATTATATTTATAATAATTAATATAAGTAATTATAAGTAATGAATGGCATTTATTGATATTTAATTTGTTACAAAGGAAGATGTATATACAAAATATACAGCTAGACGTGTATATTATTAGATATAGAAAATATAAAAAATGCTTCTTTTTTTAGAATATAACGTAGAATATAATGAATCCTTATTTTTACCTCTATCGAATCGCGCCAAAAATTGTAATCCAATAAATAAAGATTTCGCGGGCGAATATTGACTCTTTCATTCGTAGTGTCAGTCAATTCATGACACCTCTCAGAATAAATCAATTTTTTCTTGGTTCGTTCCGCCATCCCACCCAATGAATTATTAGGATTCGTTTTCAATAGAATCCTATGCAGTCACAGGTTTCGTCGTTCCCATAGCTTCTCCATTAATGGTTAGGCCTGAACTCTGCAATGGAGCTTCCGGCAAAATTCGTTCCCGAGTCAATCTCCTCAGTTTTTATTAACCCGAGGCTCTTTATTCTTTATTATTTATTATTTTTTTTTTCTTTTTTTTATATTATTTTATTTATTTATATTTCATTTATATATTTATATCAGTATTGATTATATCAGTATTAATGCTTTATCACACTGCCTTTTATGAGTTGATTCATAGACCATACATATTGGAATCATATATCATTGATATTTTTGTTCTCTCTTTCTATCATCCTTCCATTTATCCACATCCCTTTATTTTTGCTTCACAGCTCATAATCAGATTTCTTTTTTATGGAAAAAATTTCAGTTGCTACAACTATATGATCGATCCACCCATATAGTGACTGTTTCTTGGGATCTTGACAATACGAAGCAATAAGTTGGTTATTAATTTATATGGTTACTAAGTTCATAGTAGGGGT